TAGGCACAACCGGAAATCGAGGAATCTTCATAGGAAGAAGGCTCCTCAAGAGAAGTAATTCCAGGAAAGAAAGCCAATCAGGCAGGAAAGCAAGTCAGTCAAACGGTAGCAAGCCAGTTCCCTCCCATCGGTCCTAGTCAGCCTCTTTCCTGTCTCTTGTGCAAGGCTAGCTGTCCATAGCGCTTACATGCTCGGGATCCTGTCTGTGATAGAATGGTTTCATGCTCTTCCCCTCGCTCTGCCTAATCCAATCAGGGATATCTTAAAACTAATATCTGTCTGCGGTTTGATACACTTTTTAGATTGAAATGTTCGTTGCCGAAGCGAAGGAAAAAGTAATTGAGGACGGGAAAATGGAACTTTTGAAATGCTTTTCGTAAGGCAAGGAAGTCAGTGCAGGTAGGCGATGGCAGTTCCGGTCTACGATTTATGGGTGTATATACTCTTTCCTTTTGTCGTTGTAGCAATCTTTCTTAGTGCACCCTTAGGCGAGTAAAGAGAGAATGCTTGGTAGCAGGACAGTAGGAGTTCAGTAGGCGGGCCAGTAGCACGCATGCCAAGGATAGCGGTTGAAAGCCAGTACCAGTCAGCCAGCTGAAGTTAGAAAGTTCAGAAGTAGCTGCTCTCCTAGCTGCACATTCATCGTATATATATAGTATGCCACACTGTCCTTTCCTGTTGATGGTGACTTTGAGTGCTATTCCCGCTCCAGTGGAGATTGCTTGCTTTCTCGATGGGAATTGGTAATACTTGGTCTTTGAGGAAGCGGTGGCAAGGCAAAGGATGGGTGGAGATTAGGGTATAGTCAGGATATTCCACTAGATAGGTAAACCCATTTCTAGTTCGTTTTCAAAATAGGGAAGGCTTTGCATTCCAGGCAGTTGATTGAATAAAGTTAGAAGTTACTAGAACGTATTCTTCTTATTAAGAGAGGTATATAATTAAAGAAAGTCATTCGTACCGCACTATTTCAATCAAATACCGCCGGTTGATTCTGGTAAGTATTATATATATATAATTTGGCGCATCTGTCATTTGCACCTCTCTATATGTATGCGCTTTAGCCTTTTTTTTTGCTTTAATTTAATACGGAAAGAGAAATCGATTCGTCTTGCTTATGTGCTTGTTCATCGGATTGAGTGTGTGGTAGCTGCTTCTGACCGAACCGCTCTCTGTTTCACCAAATATGCTGTTCTATTCTATAGATTATATATAAAAGTTCACATTCTTCAGGAAGTCGCGATTTCGTTAGTGTAACTGGAAAAAACGTGGATAAGTAGCTAAGGAAACAAAACGCCCCCCTCTACCAACATGAAGCACGTTGCTAGGATCGACCGAATGTAATAACGTAAACGAATTGTACACAATTTCATTTTCTTTTTTCATTTTCATAAGCCAATAATGAAAGCAGATATATAGAAAGTGTGCAGTGGGAGATTTTTTTATAGGTAGCCAGTCTTTACTTAACTCGACTCAAGCTTTACTTAGCCCCAGCAATGCCAAAAATTCCCATGTCTTTCTTGGTTGGACCAGCCCAACCGGCGATTTCCGTCTTCCTGAATTGGGAGAGCAAGAACAAGTCTCTCTTCATTTTTGGGGGAGAGCAGAGCAGTCAAAGAATGCACCAAACAAAATGATTGTTCTAGAATGGCTATTCCTCACAATTGCTCCTTGTGATGCAGCGGAACCATGGCAATTAGGATTTCAAGACGCAGCAACACCTATGATGCAAGGAATAATGGACTTACATCACGATATCTTTTTCTTCCTCATTCTGATTTTGGTTTTCGTATCACGGATCTTGGTTCGCGCTTTATGGCATTTCCACTATCAAAAAAATCCAATCCCGCAAAGGATTGTTCATGGAACTACTATCGAGATTCTTCGGACCATATTTCCCAGTATCATCCCGATGTTCATTGCTATACCATCATTTGCTCTGTTATACTCAATGGACGAGGTAGTAGTAGATCCAGCCATTACTATCAAAGCTATTGGACATCAATGGTATCGGGCCTATGAGTATTCAGACTATAACAGTTCCGATGAACAGTCACTCACTTTTGACAGTTATACGATTCCAGAAGATGATCTAGAATTGGGTCAATCACGATTATTAGAAGTGGACAATAGAGTGGTTGTACCAGCCAAAACTCATCTACGTATTATTGTAACACCTGCTGATGTACCTCATAGTTGGGCTGTACCTTCCTCAGGTGTAAAATGTGATGCTGTACCTGGTCGTTTAAATCAGATCTCTATTTCGGTACAACGAGAAGGAGTTTACTATGGTCAGTGCAGTGAGATTTGTGGAACTAATCATGCCTTTACGCGTGCGCCCGGAAACATAGGCCGACTGCTGAGCCCACTCTGGCTCAGCCGCACCACCCGGGGTGCGAGCCACCCGAGAAGCAAGCTATTACAGCGAGCAGCTGGGGCTGTAGGGAGCCGAGGAGCAAGGCAGTGGATAAGATAGAAGAAGGGTCCAGGCTCCCGGTGGAGCAGAGAAGACGGTTAGGATAACGAACTTGAAACGCGGAGCCCGAGCGGCCGGCGAGCGAGTGGTTAGTGGCCAATAGCGCCCTAGTTGAAGGCATTCCTCTCTGCGGCTGGCACTCGAGGAACCACGGGGCACTCCATACAGAGCAAGCAAGTCTTAGGGGGTGAGACGCCCGCGCAAGGACCTCAATTCTCATTAGGAGGTCGAACCAAGGACCTATGGAAGTCGGGGCTACCCCGTCCCCATGGGCAACGCTACAGTGTCCTGAGGGAGGAGTTTAGAGGCCTTATAGTAGCACGGACTTCTTTTTCTTTCTAGGTCATGCGAAGGGGGCCAGTCCAAGATCGTACTGTTCCTCTACAAAGACAACAGACGCTCTCAACGGCTAGGCGCCACTCTCTTTCTGAGTTATTCCAGCTTCTTCATGATTTCGTGCCGCGGTAAACAAAAAAAAAAAAAGCTCCCCTTTCTCTAATAATAAGGTCAGGCTATGAAGCCCTTCCTTCAGCTGGTTTTGGCTTGCCCCTTGTCTAGGTTGGAGCTATGACGCTTACCTTTTTATTATGAAAAGGGGAAAGGGCTTTTTCAGCTTGCTGCTCGCTTTCTCGCTTCCGAGAGGCGAAGGGGGCCTTACTTATGGTTTCCAAGCCTGGCGCGAAGCGAAGGGACTGGATTTCACCTATGACCAGATCAGTGGGCAACCATAGTTTACTTTTTTCGTGGTGTTGTTGACGTTGTTGAAAGCTAACTTTTAAGTAGGCCTCGCTTTTCGGAGCTGCTCCCAGCTCACACTATGGTGGAGGCGGTGCCGTGAAGATCTAGGAGTGTGAGCAGTACGAGCTGAAAGGCTCCCATACTGTTTGGAGGGCAGGGGGCATAGATGCCAAACAAACCTGACCCCTATCTATCGTCGTAGAAGCTGTTCCTAGGAAAGATTATGGTTCTCGGGTATCCAATCAATTAATCCCCCAAACCGGGGAAGCTTAAGCTGAAATGAAAGCGTAGGGTGAGGGATAAGGGGGAAGCCACTAAATTGAAGGCTTCGCTCGCTCGCTCTAACGCTCGTTTAGCGGTAACGAGTGGAGTGCATAAGCCCCTTTAGAGATAGGGGCGAGTACTACACGAGCTCGTAAGTCAAGTACGGAACGAGCCTTGTCTACGAAGCAGAGCGACCTCGTCTTGCTTGCTTCTGGCGAAGCTTCTAGCACTAGATAATAGGCATTCTAGTATGGTTGGTACACCACTTTTGAGGCCGACCACCACATAGGAGCGATAGCGAAGCCAAGCCGTATAAAGGCGAGCAGCCCTTATAGCGATAGCAAACAAACGGCCTACTTATAGCCCTATTTTTTTTTCCCCTTCGGGGCCTTACAAGCTCATGGCAATTCTTCACGTTTTCCTCAGACAGGACAGTGGGAATGAATTCTATTACCTGATTGACATTGAAAGATATGTGTACCACACCGAACAAGCAATATGCCCATATGCTTGATATACCAGCCAAGCCAGAGCCAGCTCGACCGTATACAGTATAAGGGATTCGCCTTTGCCTCAGACAGAAGAACAACGGATTGAACAGGACAGGACAACCGGGAAGGGAAGCCGGACATAGTAGATATTGATTTGAACAAAGGAACTGAAACCGATACCAGAAACCAAACAAGAGATGGAATTCAAAATGGAACAGATGACCGACCCACAATAAGACGAAAACCAAATTCCTAATTCCATTCTCTAAGACGAACTAAAGGAATGTCTCTAAGCAGCCAAGGCCAAGAGCAAGCAGGAGTAGTCCTATCTGCCTAGAAGGATTCGATAAAGAGAATGTGAGTGGGCAGGAGATCAATAGACACAGAAAGAGAAGAGCAAAAGGAGCAGAAGGCACTCAGTTGTTTATGTGAAATCAAGGAGCAGCAGGTTACACTTTGACACTTTCCCGAAGAGAGCTCAAAGCAATAAGATGAAAGATGAAAAATGCTAGTAGATGAAAGATGGGATGAGATGCTAGCCTTAGCGCAGAAGATCAATCATTGAGCCTTAGGCCACTACCGAGCAGCAATGGAGGATCATAACACTTGAGAGAGGATCCCCACTTGAAAAGGCGGAGACAATACCTCTTCTCTTGTTGCGACAAATCGAGTTTCAAAAGCCCATTTCTCAATCCAATTTTCAGGCACACCAGTCAAAGAGCCATCGGACCCATGAAAGTCCCCTTCTTTTACTAATATACAAGGGCTTTGCCAGGATGTCTTTCATCAAGCAAAAGAGGGGCAGTAAATGGAATAAACTAAGCAAGTGATCAACTAACCAAGAGAATGAACTAACCCCAAGGGATGATCTCGGATTGAAAGTCCAAGGGAGTATGATCCCAATAAAGATAGGATGGATTGTCAGGAATGGTAGATGGAGCAAGGGTGCATTGCAGGCTTAAAACACGACACAAGTAGGACGCGCTGAGGCCGAGCTTTCCTCTACTACTCATTGGAGCTAGCATACGAAATTTCCCGTTGAAGGGTTCAACTATCAGGGCGGCCATTGCGAGCGATATTCACTTTCAAGAGTCATCGAGCCTACGCCTATTTCATTACTCTCGAAGAGCTCATCAAACAAAGAGCTAAGGGATGAGAAAAGGAGGAGGTGGAATTTCAACTATAACATTTATTACAACATCTTACAACACTTAATATTACAGAAAATGACAGAGAATTCGGTAAGGGGATAGAAGCACATCCTGCACCCGATATGTCAAAGCAGCTTGAAGCCCTGCAACTCGCGCATACTGATGAAAGGGAAAAAGCGGGCCAATTCACACATCTTCCGCAGAGTACCAGAAAAGCCCTATGAGCTAACTTTCCATTTGACGGCAAAGAGCAAGCGGACCTGTGAAAGTAACATCTTTTACTAATATACAAGGGCTTCTGAGAGGATGTCCTGTTTAAGCAGCAGCCAAGGCGCCAAGACCCGAAAAAGCGGAGACAAGACCCGTTGTTGACAAATAAATCTGGTCTCCTCAAAAGCCCAATATAACGCATTTGGAGGGCACGCCGCGGTACAAAAAAGGAGCCATCAGAATAAGACCCGTAAAGGTCTCGTTTTTGACAATAAACATGGGCTTCTGACATGGCTTCTGGGAGGATTCTTTAATCAACCAAAACCAGCAACAGAGTCCTTAATTTCTACCACTTACAAGTTGAGAGATGTTCCATTCCCAATGGCAGAAGAAGGATGCAAGCTGGAAGGACTTGGACAAGATATTATTCACTTGGACAGGAGATGCAGCGCGCTTAGCGTCGGAAAGATCCCTCTACATGGGTGTGCTACAAAACTAGGAGAAGAAAAGAACTAAACGGACCAATTCCTTTGACCGGTCGTTTCGAGCTTCCAGTTATTCTGGATTGCTAACGTGGTTCGATGACGCCGATGGAAGGAACCACTGGAGATTCATCCAACTTCGATCCCCTAAAGGCAAGTGCGTAGGCTATAGAATCCCAAATAGAGCTCCTTCAGCTCTAAACAGCTACTGTGCTTATTTGGTCTATCAGCTACTCGGCCAGCTACTGACCTAATTGGGAGCTTTTCAGTCAAGGCCGTCGGATTTTGAGGTCCTTTCGCAAGGGTCCAGATCATTCCATTGGGGAGAAAGCAGGAGTCATCCATATATAGTATAGATGAATAGTACCAGTGGCGTCTAGGATGAAGACGGGGAGTGACCGGGTTATAAATAAGTTGGGCAGCAGTGTTCTCACTTCCAGGAAGACCTACATCTGGGGGGAGAGCGGCAGAAAGAGGTGCTTGTTTCCCTCTCTACAGTGCTGGTTCTAAGACTAGGCGAAGACCGGAGACTAATCACGAACCATCAATTCCTTTGACCATTCATTTTGAGCCTCCAATTCTTTGCGAAACGCTAACGAGGTTCAATGACGCCGACGAAGGGAACCAGCGGAAAGGCTCTCAAAGGCAGGCGCGTAGCATAGGCAGACTCTCTCAAATAGGTGAGCAGCAGGAAGTAAGGCCCAATCATTGGGGCTGGAAAGCTTCATGAGAACCTTAGTAGAGCGGTTACAACCCTACTTTATTGGTTCCCTTGAGCCTTCATCATTAACTCAACCTTGCCAGCTTACGGTTGTTCGTTGAAAGGGATGTCGTGTCCCTGCTGACAGGAAAAAAGGCCATGTATAGGTTGGGCAACGGTTGCTGGAAACGAGTTCCAGGTGTGTAAGTAGAGACTGGTGTCGAGGAACAAAAAATACGTCTATAATATCGGTTCGGAACTGTTTGAGTCGTTATTTTAGGTTTGGAACAAGGAGAATTCGGCGTTATATTATAATAGTAAGAAAGGTACGCATGCAATAACTGGTTTGAGTCCCCTCGCTTAAGGTATACCCCCTCCCCTATTTCTTTTTGCTAAAAATTCATAGGCCTTAAGGTATAATTCAATGTCAGGTTTATACAATCGGTCCATTAGTAAAACGAAATCATCGCGTATTACAACATCTCGGATCTTGACTTTGTCAGCAAGGCTTTGTGCCGCGTCCAACCAGGTGTACTCGTCCCGAAGAACAGCGTAACCAGACCAAGCTTGTAATATAGCAGCTACCTTTAAGCGTATCGTGTCTACCGAATCATTAGGATGTACCTGTGGCAGGTCTGCTTCATTGAAGTATTCTCTCCTGTTGTGAAAGACAGCTCTATTCGCGTCTTGCTTGCCAGTCTCCAAGGGGTTAAATATAAAGACTCACTACACTGTTCCAATAGCTTTGACTCCCTAACATTGATTTGACTCCCATCCCCGAACCGCAGTTACTATATCTAATCAGATTCCATAACGTACATGTGTACTCTATCTGCAAAAGAAAGATCTTTTTCGGTTATGGTCCAGCCCCCTAAGCCCGGGCCAGAATAACATTCAAATTCCTTTCCGCCACCGCGAGTTAAAAAAATGAAAGAGATGCCGCTACGAAAGCGTCAATTTCAATTAGTTAGTCGGGGGGAACAAAAAAACCTGGTGGCAGCTTAGGATCCTAAGGAGGTGCCCGCTGCTAATGCGGACCAACCAACCAGAGAGTTAGGGGCAGTCCTGTTATCAGGTGGAAGAAAGCGTACGGCTGGGATTCCAGTTACAGTAGTTGGGAAAGTACGAGGTACAACACCTAACGTGCGAAACACAAGCTGCCATTGGGAAAACCCTCTTCTCGAACCAAGGTTCCGTTGCTTTCGACAGCCGATGATCTATGCAAAGCGTGAAGCTAACTATATTGGACTATATATAGTGTTCCAAAGAGCGAGTATACTAAAGAATTTTTCTATCGAATGGGTACCGACCACTTTCTTTATAGGAAAACGCGGCAGCTCACTAGCTTTCGCTTCTGGTAGTTCGTCCATAGATACGATCGGAGTCGACCTGAGGGAGCGAGACTGCCCTTGTGCCCCTTTGCTCTTTACCTGTTTGTTGTACGCCTGGACCTGGTGGGGCTGGGGAACCCCTGAGCTAACACCACTTGGAGACACTATTTCAAGCCAGCCAGTCACACTCGTTACCTGAACGCTGCTTAACAACTGACGCAAAAGAAGCTGCTTTCTTGGCGGCATTTCTTCTGTACTCGCCAATGGTTCCCAGGAATTGCTATTCATTTGATTCTTCGTGGCCCCAAGACCGTCATAATATGGTTCAAAGGAAGAAGTCTGACTCGGCCAGTGAGTTCCCGAAAAAGGGTTTCCAAGCCAAGGGAGGACATACAAAGTCACCAACATCAAGGGTAGCGCTAGTGCTCGTCGGAAATGTGTAACAAGTCTCGATTACGGCGGGTCCATACTATACTCTAACAGAGCAGAGTTTTATACTTCTTAATATAGAAAGGAAAGGATGAACGACTTCCTGTGCTTAAGTTGTTGCTACCGTTGGAGCACCTCACTTCAAAGAAAGACAACGGTTTTTATTTTAAAGTCAAGTGGTTGGAGCTTCAAGTGGTGTGATCGATGGGCATTTGTTGAGTAACAATAGGCCGATGGCGGCACCGATAAGAGCAGGTTTCCCGACCCGAGCTGTGGCAGACAAAGGAAAAGCATTAACGACCGACCCGCAACACCCAACCGAAAGAGGTCTCCCCCTGGTTCAGCTATCAGGCGATCAAAGAAGGAGTTTTCGTATGTCGTATTTTGCTTTCTGGTTTGTCATTTGTATGAATCATATTGCTTGGTCGTGTAGATCATATGAATTTGACGGGACAATGATGGGCATTTTCAAAGCCGAGAGGACCTATACGTGGTTTCTGGGTCAAAGCGGTACAGGATAGGCTCGCTCCATGAGGTCGACGGTGTGCCGCGGGTGGTGGGCTTAGAGCCGTTGAGTAAAGCTATGCTGGCCTTCCGCTATGCTCTTCAATAACCGGGCGCCACGAGACGAGGCTACTTCCATCCAAGAAAAAAACTAAAGAAGTATGAAGTCCAAAGAACAAGCCATGATCATGATCAGAGGGAGAAGACTATTCATTCATTCATCGTCATGTAAAAAAAGGAAAATAAAAGGCTTTAGCAGCCCATTCTTAACCACGAACCCTGATCCTAGTAGGTAGGTCTTATGTAGGAATAGAAAACGAAGCCCCGGGAGGTCATCCCTTGGCCAGCATATCAAGTCTCTGCCTGGTTTGCTCTTTCTTTGCCGCGGACCAATGATGGTGAGAAGCCCTATTCAGTGACTGATTGTGTTGAGTCGGATACCTCTTTAGAACGAATAAGACCTCCCTGCGCTCTCTGCTTGATCCGGGAATACCACATCTACTATCTATTGAAAAGGAACTGCTGGAACACCCTGACACTTATGATCTATGGAAGGACTTGGCACCCTCTAACAGTTGTTCTGGCCCTATTAGCCTTTCTCTCCAAACCAGGAACAGGAAAAGGGTTTGAAGACAGAAGCTCATGCCAAACAATAGCCCCTTATGCCTTGTGAAAACCGAAACAACTTATTGGCGGAAATAACTGGACAACCTTGCTACAATACTACACTAGCAGGTCGGGTCGGCTTGAGACAGATGTGGTTCTTCTGGGTCAGTGCCAATGGGAGCTATATATCTAATATAAAAGAGACCGGGTTCCATTTAGTTCCAAAGACTGGTAGGGATCAATTCAATCGACCTACTTCCCATTACTGTGTATCTCTTGTTGACCGCCCATCCATCCGATGAACGAACGCGGAATGTTGAAAGCAATGGTGGGCTCACTACGAGTTGAGTAAGCTTTTTGTTTAGCTTGAAGACAAGTATAAGCTGTAAGCCACTAAGTCAAGGAAGAGCCCTCGTTTCAGTCCTTTATGCAGTAGTTGTTTCGATTGAATCAGATAGCGATTACTTCAAGATAGTTCTTATTGTTTCAGTTCTGACATCCGTCTTTCTTTCAATCTTTTTTCTAACTCACTTCAAGCCGATCTGCTCTTTGTAAGCTCTTGACCTCAGTCCTTTATTAAAAAGATAGGTTGCTTGCTTCCTCGCTTCGCGCTTTCCCACTTACAATTCTTTCTTTTCTCCTGTAACCAAAGCCGGTTCTTCCTGTCCTACTTCAGACTCGGGCTCTCGCTTTCAGGGCTAGGCTTGCTTTAGCTTCCTTCCTTTCTTCCCTTGTCTTCGAGTCGGGTATCCACTGGTGCTAAAATCTCTGTTATGCTCGCTGCAATCACCTTCTGGCTCGGTTCGCTACAGGTACTGGACTGGCTGGATAGGATCTCTTGCATTCAAGGCTTTCCCTTCGATCATCATATAACCAAACTGCATCGATCAGATAATTTTATAATACCTTTTTTTTCCTCTCCTACGGCCTTCGCCCCCGCAAGGGGGACCGGTTATCTGCGATCCCGTCTATCCCCATTGTTTTACCTCTATCAGCTCCCCCGGCAAGACCCCCGACAGGGGAACCAAGCCAACTGCCCAGCATAACTAATATCTTAGCTGTTTGGAACGTAAAGCTTTGTTGCTACCCGATTGTTCTATTGTTCCTTTAGCGGAGGCGTAGGTAACATATCTGTCTGGGTTACGAGATCGGTAGGTGCGACAGTCTGTCTGTAGGTAGTCTGGCGAAGTGGGAGGCGCATTTCTTTCTGTTGGTCTCGGTGACATTGGAAGTTTCATCTTTGCTAAAGAAAGGAACGGCCAAAAAGGCTTAGCGACGACCCCTCTCGGCTTAAAGGAAGCGGCTTGTCCCATCCAATGCCCTACTTTTAAGTGCTAGGTATGTTCACTCAATCAGAAGAAGCTTTCGTTCGTTCGTCGGGCATGAAAAGGCCAGTTTTGAAGCTTTTAACCGGGGACTTATTTGCCCGTCAGCCTGACTTCTTAGGAAGAGAAATGGGCTTGACTTCTTCATCAGCCTTCTAAGAATCAGTTCGCGGTGAATGAAGTAAGGTAAGGTGGTACCGATCTTTGACCGGAACTGCGTGCGTATAGGTCCCCCTTCTTAGGCTAACTGTTCCTATCATGTGTCGTGAGTTCGTACCCTGTTTTGTTCATCGGGTGAATAACGACGTCCCTTTTTATTGGTTTAGGTGACCGAGACTACTGCCTCAGTCAGTCGGTGAGAATCACTCTTTCCATTCTTTGGCCGTTTAAAGCCCTTCAAACAGGAGTGAATCTTCGGGGGCTACCCCCATGCCTTCTTAGTTATAGGTATAAGCTTTCTCTCAACTTCCTCTCGAAGAAGCTTATACCTTATAAGAAGGGGTTATCGGTTCACCAGTTGTAGTCGGAGAAAGAGACGTGGCAGACATTGATCGGTTCATTGGGACCGGGCTAGCAAAGGTGCGAATCCTTTTACGCCAGAGGCCCAGGGTAAGCAATCAAACTCCATAGCGACTAAGGCTATACGGCTTTCTGCCCTGCCTAGGAAACCTTCTTTGGCACCCAAACTTTGACCGTCACCTCTAAGTAGCCTTCGCCCCTTCTTAGGTGAACTTATCTGTGAATGAATAGTCTGAGCCCTCTCGTTATCACTCGAGCTACTTCGTACCTCAAGTCCTACTCCTTTCCCGAACCAGCAACCCCTAAGCAGCAAGCAGAGGATGTGGAGGGGAGGTATTAGAACTACTAGTCGGTCAGTCCGGCAAGCCAGCTAGGAGATATCATAAGTCGAACTCCTACTTTTTTGTCGCCCAAGCAAGCCAACCCCCAAGCCATACAGAGGAATGAGTAAGCGAAGGAGTATTCGTTTACCTCTCCTTATCGGTCGAGCCTCTTTCAGAACGGGGATATGAGTACTTCGACTTCTGTTGCCCCATCCTCAAAGACTCAGAGCCCTTGGAACGGAAAAGGAGATGGCGAACAAGTAATAGGTAGCGGCGAGGCATGGCCCACCAAGCTGACGTGAACCGGGCCCAGAGTGGCAAGTTGACCACTGAGAAGGTTAGTTACTCCCGTTGCTCATCATGGAATGAATTCACTTCGGCTTACTTTCATCTTACCAAATCCCTCTTTAACATGATGTAGGTAGAGTGGCGCCCATGGGAGGATTCCTTCCATTGGGATAAAGATTGCGTGGTCTTGGCCATAGAGTATTGGCAGCGACGAGATTTGTTTTCTAACTAAATTCTTTATTACCGCCTGGCATCTTATTACATAGATCCTTAGAGTCTCAATTGCGTGGTTCGTACTTACCGAAAACTCCATTTGAAGTTGACTGGCACTTTCTTCGATATTTCATAGATCCTACTTCATCCTTCCCACTCCCTACTGAGCGGGGCTAAGCAAAGAGATGAGAAAGGTAATCGCACATAGAAGTAGGGGAAAGGGAACTACAATGGAGACTGACCCCTATTCCACTACGGAGATTGAGTTACCTGTCTTCGAACAGAACCTAAACTGGCTTGCTAGCCCAATGAACGAAGCTGAAGCAACCTCTTATTCCCTATTCATATTCTTTCTCTTTCACACTTCCTCCAATTCATATTCAATATTCGTACTTTCCGGGTGAGCAGCTAGATAGACAAGCTAAAGCTTTCCTGGTTTTTCCGAACCCCACTACTAGCTCTATTTGATTTGAAGTAATATCTTTACCTTGATTCTTCCTAGGAAGCCCCTAAAAGAGAAAAGGCAGGAAAGGCGGGAGGGTGAAGACGAAGTCGTCAGATGATGCCTAAGGCGTGAAACCAAAGAGAAGAAGTTCCTACAAATGCCCACTCTCCTTCTCACAGGCTGAGGAGACTGGCTAGCCTACCTATCCTGAACAGAGATGGAGCAACTAGGGCGCAACTCCTGTCTTTGACAGAAGGTAGCTTGCTTACCCAAAAGAGAGTAATGCTTTAAGGAGGTCGGGAATCTAAGACGATACGAATTCTGCCGTTGGAGAGCTATGATGATCCCTAAGAAAGAGTTCCGTGCGCCTAAGAGGAATGGTTTCCGAGACTTTCTTCACACAGGTCGGAGAGAGGAGCGAAGACCTTTGGGATTGAATCAAGAGGACCGGGCCAAGCATAAGATTCGGATGGGATGATGCCCACTGCCGTGAAAGCTTTTCTAAGAGGACCCTTCTGCCCGCTTTCTACCTCCTAGTTCACTATGGATTGAGTTGAGCCTGTTTTCTATCGTCTCTACTTTCGGAATTGGCCTGACCGGTCCTACGAAGCTTGTCTCACGCCCCAACGTAGCTAGGGTTTGTGTAGAAATCGGTCTTCTCAAGGAAAACCTCCCAAATCGTGTTTTGATTGGGTCTACTGTGTATGGATCACTCGCGGTAAATCGTTTCTTTTTGAATTCCTAAGTTCCCCACGCATTGCAGACGACAAGGTCATGCCCGTCACGAATGCAAAGTGGCGAATAAGGAACCTGGTGTCAACCCGTCACCGAGAATGGCCTATGTTCCAAGAACCAATGCTACCCCACTGAAGTTAGCCTTCGTGATTCAGATGTTGCTGCTGCTGACATGCAAACCATTGAAGAGGGTCCTCGGGGCAAAGAGCTTGAACCAGATAACAATCCCCAAGCTCCTGTTCTTCAACAACCGGAGTATTTAGCTATAAATCGCCTTCGGTTAACGCAGCCCCTAATACCGGCGGTAGCTCTGCCTCACGGGGACAGCAGGAAGAGGAACTAGTTGGCAGAAATTTTGTTGGTAATCAAGACCCCCTACGGGTCATGCACTGGGTCCATCCGGCCCGGATTCCAATGAACCGATGGAAACCCCCTTTTTTTTGTTGCCATACAGAGACAAGTTCGCGCTTTTTCCTTAGAAGGAAGGTCCTCAAAGCCTCTTCATTCCAATGATCATGATGAAGAATCCAATAGCTCCTCTCAGGACCCACAATCATCTATCTTTGAGAAAGATTTTAAACCGGAGCCTCCGAACCGCACAAGGCAAACAAAAGGCAGCACCTGGGTAAGAGCGCGACTACTAGGGCACAATCAAAACTTGGGGCTAAGCCCCATCCCACTATATTTCAAAAATTTCCACAATTGCGGAATGCAAGGGGCGTCAGAAATGGCCCCACGCGTAGGCGTCTCGACGATCTTGCTCGGACCGGGCTTTAGTCTTTGGTTGTCATCCTGGAACCAATGGTTAGAAGGGCCAACTATGTATCAAAATGGAAGCGGAGATTGCGTATGGATGGATGAATGTCGAACATCTCGCTCGGATGAATCCCCTGCCAATATATATCTTGGTCTTTTTTTTTTTTTTTTGGAGAGAAGATATCCTTGACTTGTCCATGCCTGAAGCCAATGCCCAATTCATTTCTACCAATGCAAAGAAAAAATATTAAAATACTAAAGCTCCTTACGTACGCCTCCTTTTCGTTCTACTTGGGTGGAGCAATCCGAACTCTCGACAGAATATAAAAGAGGTTTTTTTTTCCTGTGTAGACACCTCAACGAACTCATGTGGAAACTCCTAAGCCCGAGGACAATCTCTCAAATACACATTAAGATGTTGACCCGTTTTTCTTTTCTTTGCTGATTCCTCTCAATTAAATTTGCCATGTTGCACTAAGTTACTTACGGATGTATGCATGCGGTCCGGGAACACTTTGGGGTGAACACCCATCCGAACAAGTAGGGTCAATAGTTCAGCATTTAGGCCATAACATTTAGCAACAAAAAAATATTTAACCCAACAAGTGCTCTCCGAACCAAGCTAGATAGTCTCCTATCACTAGGCTCACCAACCAACCTGGACTTTTATTCTTATTATTCCTACCGGATATCAAAACCATAAGGATTGTTTCCAGCCATGAGTTCCCATATGACATAAGCGCTCTTGGGTGGGCTGGGCCATTCCATCAAATCTTTGAGAAGGGGCCCAATCTCGTATTTGATGGTCGGCGTGGCGATAGGCTTCGCTTCTACGACTGCCTCCCCAGCCGTTGCAAACACTGAGCGAGAACGGTAAGGGGCGCACAAACAATGTCGTTGCGCGGGGATGCGGTTTGCCAAGCTGGGGCAAACAAAGCCGCCCGGCCCCCTACCGGATTAGGAATGCGAAGGCCTTTCCTTCGAAAGAAAGGAGACCCGGGAAAGAAAGAGCTATGCTATTGACCGACCCTTTCGTAGTGGCTTCGAATCAATAGGCCTCTCCTCTCCTTTTTTATCATTTTGTTTGAGGCGGGCCGAATAGAGAATGAAATGCAGAAATAGGGGAAGGGTTCCAAACCTTTTTTTTGGTTTAAGGGCGCCCTACCGAAGTACCAAAGGCTTTCGAGGCTTACACCTCCCTATTACACGACCTAAAAAAAGGCTTTCAGTAGCGCCCTTAGAATCTAAGCTAAGCCTTTTGAAGCGCCAGTAGTTGTAGCTGTGGGTAGGGCTTTCGTTCTTATCGCTCCGGGTTCCGATCTATATGACCTCCGGGCGGTACAAAGTACACCGCTTCCGTAGAGGCAGGTAGTAACCTAACCTTTAAGAGTCTGTTTAAGGGAGGAGCCGAGCCCTCTTATCTATCAATGGAAAGATCTTCCGGTCTGCGTGCGTGGGAGCAGCTCAAACAAAGAAGAGTCTGGTCTGGCCTGAATTCAGGCCCGGCCCGCCCGTCTGCTGCTAGGTCCGGGAATGGCGCCAGGCGAGGGCGCCGCTATGCCCCGCTGCTCCGCTGCGGCCGGCCCCCGGACTATGCAAAAGAATCGAGGCCGGGGGTCTCGACCATAGTGGTTCCCCCCGGGGTGATTGACCAAACAAATAGGCCTAGATCCATGCCCCTTAATGAATCGAATGGTCCTTCGACCTTCATTTGATTCCGACGGCCGGCATAGATCTCATGAAACCCGCCCACTAGTACTACGAAAAAAGTAGTGCCCTTCTCCTTCGCTACTAGGAGAGTCAGCAACTTCTATTAGCGCCGGACCTTGAGTCGAATTGATCGTGTCATGTGCAACGTCCATCAATGATGGTTCATTAATGTCCATTGATTTAGACTCCTTCCCCCTTCCCAACTACGAATAAGATCGAGAGGAGCCCGAAAGCCCCCAAACCAAGAACGGAAACGGAAGCCTTTCGATTCACTCCCCTCCCCATTCTCTCTTAAATTAAGCTCGCCCTCGAGCCCTGGGCAGGTCGGCCGGGGCTTTCCCTGGTGATCTGTTCCCGCCACGAGAAAGACGCACAGAAGAGGGATCCCCAGCGCGCGGAGGGTCCGTTGAGAGTTTCTGTTGTCTCGGTAGGGAACTGTAAGATCTTTTCCCCTATTGTATTGAATCAATAAAAAAAGAGGTCCGTACTACGGCCCCCTATTGTTTGATCCAATATTGACCGGGGCCGACCCCCGACTTCCATAGGTCCTTGGTTTGACCGCCCGTAGTGGTCCTTGCTTTTAATAAAGTGGAGCGGGGCCAATTTCTCGTACTTGCCCGCTGCTCCTGCCGCCCGGCGGAGCGCTCGTTATCCTTACAGTTCTCTCTGCTGGGGTCCCCTCCCATTGCTCTAGCCATAAGCTATGGCAGCTCCAGCTCGCAACCACAGGGGCCCGCCCTGCGGGGCCAGAGGGGGCTCAGCGGGCAGGTTAGCCCCCATTCGAAATACGTTAGGGGGGCTTTCCCTTTTGCCAGATCTAGAGAGATACTACGAGTCCTCCGTCCCAGATTCCATCGCCGCGGCCATCTGGTTCACCGGTACTACCAAAAAGTCTCATGCTTACGTTACTGTTATTGAGGGTTTTATTATCTTGGACCACGAAGACCCCGGTCGTGCTTCTGGTTTCCATTCCCATCATCATATTGATGATAAATCTCCTCGTGCTCTGCCATAAGAACTTGGAGTCCGTATCATGGTGAAGGTAAGGTAACGCTGTGATTCTTGCTCAAAAAACAGACCGAACGCGTTCGAGTTATTGGCTCGTCCAACCCGGCAGCATTCATGAATCGCTCGATCAACTGTCCCTCGGAGACACGGTCGAGAAGTACCATGCGTGGTTGCCCCCCGTCCTTTCTTTATTTTATCTCGGTCCCACCCAGCAAGACACGGCTCAGCCAAAAAACGTGAGCGCCCCTGCGCGAGCCTTAGTAAAGTCAAGCTTTGGCTCCCTAAAGAAATGAATGGATAAAAAAAAGGGGGGACTTCTGCAACGGGCTATGCCACCCAAACCAACTGAGGGAAGTCGCATCCGTCCCATCGCAAGCACCTACAATGTCATGATCACATTGGGTGTCCCTTTTTTCTTTGGTAGTTCAACGGACGGTCGCCCCTCCAACAAGAAAAGGTATAAATATGGAAACTTCTCTGCCATTTGGATCGGAGAATTTATGGAGGAAATCGGGTTTTAAATTTCCAGAAACCACACGATTATATAGCCAAAGGGAATACGCCCCGCCAAAAATCATCCCAAGCGCTGCTAATGTGGCTACTAAGCTATTTCTTTGGAAAGCACCTACTGAGATGGGAAATTCCCCGATAAAGCTGCTAGTACCAGGTGAACTCATATTGGCCAAAGTGGAAGAGAAGGAAATGGTAGGGAGATTCGGCATGGTGCTCACTGAACCTCCGTAATATCTAACAAGTCGAGTCTTATGTCGGTCATATAGAACACCAACACATAGAAAAAGGGCTGAAGGAACCAGTCCATGACTTAACATCGGTGGAATGCTACCTCCAATTCCCTGTATGTTCGATAGAGCCAAAGATTCCCCCCACTGATCGGAGTACGCCGATTACCCCCCAACCGTACAAGATAGTTACCACCTATCATACGGCTTTCTAACTTCACTTCTTTTTCTAGTCGTTCCGCTCTGTCGATCGATGGTAGTATAAGAGATCTGTAACCCCCGAAATTATTTACATAATGGTTCCTGCTTCCTACCCATAGTTAGCATGTATCTCCCCGGGTCATACTTGAGTACCACATCGTAGACCCCCACCCCAACTCTATCTTCCTTATCAGTGAACCGGAAATAGTGCATAGGTACTCTTCAATGCAGCGGGGACGAGACGACGTGACATACTACGATCACGTACAGAAGTGCTGCCCTTCGGCTCGGCAATATGGAACCTCTCAACAGCTCCCGTTCCTTTATGAGGTCCTATCGGTATAGGTAGGCCCAAGCCTTTCCCCTCCCCCGACCGAGCAGTAGTTCCCCACGGCTGACAAATAGGAGTTTAGGCCGTAAAAGAAGGGCACCGGCCCCCCACTGGGATTTTGCTTTCCTTATCTACGTGCGAACTGCGTCAGCACTGGCGAAAAAGAGGTCGGCTTTACTGAAGAAGAAGGGGCGGGTGCTTGTGGGCCCCCTCTGCAGCAAGTGCTTGTTGGACTCCCACCCCCGTTTCCCGAGAGGGGGCCGGGCTGTGTTTCCCCAGCGGCCGGCCAGTGGCGGCAGAAAACGAACTCAGGTGGGCTCCGCGCGGTTCGCGTTTTCTTGTGTTGAGAGCTTCTCATTCTCTTATAGAAGCCCGCGTCCACGCCGGGGACGGGTAAAGCCCAGCGAGGCAGCAGGGAGCACTGAGCGATGGGGGGATGAGGGCGACTCCGCCCATGGGTTGGACCACACCACAGGCTGAAGTCCTTCCACGGCAGGAGAGGGGCAGGGCAGCGTCCCCCTTGTTGGACCAGAGCAAGAAACAAAAGCTAGTCGTTGGAGGGAAGACAAGGCTCGTGGAGTGCGACTCCACAGAAGAGCCTTACTCTATAGGGGCGCTAGCGCGCTACAACTAGCACTTTGAAGCCAGCTGAAAAACGGATGCGCGCTAGTAGCGCGCAACGACTTTCAAGCTTTACTAATAGGGCTTTATAGAGAGAGGTGAGTCAGGGGATCGCTTCGCTTTTGTTGCGGAGCTCGCTGCCTTCCCACCCCTGCTTAGCGTTCCACTTGTGATCCTGGATGCAGTGGAGGATTTTGATAAATGCGCCCGAATGTTCCCCCTCGAGAAAGAGAAAGAAGAGAAGAAAGAAAGGAGTGATTCTCTTCTTTCATGTGAACGGCCCTATCTTGTATCGAAAGGTTTTTCGCGCTATACACCACGTTGAGAAAGACCAGCCTCCTATGTACCGTACCATTTTATTACCTCGAAAGGGAGGTCCTCCTTATGATGCTACGGACGGCTGTCCGAAGTGCAAGGGGTAAACTCGGACTCGGATAGGATAGGATTGTGCGCGCCGGGCCCTTTGGGTGTCATGTCATATTTTGGCCGAGTTTACCGTACCCCCGGCCCTTATGTTACGCGACCGTAATATTTTGTTACGTCCCACCGCTGTTACGCCAGAAATAAAAGGTTCCACACGAGCCCCCGTTCTGCGGCGTGGCGGCAGGACCGATAGGGGATTGGCTCCGGGTGTAGATAGGGTAAAATCCGCAGGGGTCATGCAAATACATAGGCCCCTTCCCTTCTCTTTTGGATGAATGGGGTGGTTTAGAAGGCGCTTTCCGATCTACGGTCCCTCGGAGCGAGGGGTTAGGCAGGTAGTATGGGCCCTCTGACTTCCAGCTATGTGCTGTGCGGCTCCCGCGAAGCGAATGAAGGGAAGCCCTTCGAGCTTTCTCCGCCACCGGCTTATGTAGTGGTCGGCCCTATAAAGCTCGCTAAGCGAAGCTTACCTCCCCCTCCCCCTATTAATTAAATGAAGTGGAAAGTCTTCACTTAGTAGTCGGCATTCTATAAGCGACTTGTCGAGTCTACGAAGCTTTGCTTCTTGTAGTCGGCCCGTAATGCCTCCCTTCATTTGCTTGCCTCCTTCCAGCTCAGAATGCTTGGCCTCCTGCGCCAAGTCGATCTTTTAGGCTCGGCTTCGTCCCGGAAGCGAAGCTTCTACGACGAGTCGCTTCTCTCCTTCTCTGGCGGAGTAAGCTCGAAGAGCTTACGGGTGAGCCTACGCTTACTCTCAGCCTCTTTGATTGGTAGGCGGGGGCTAAGCCCCTACTTAAGATTCCATTCATAAAGGTACTTTTTTGTTGTCGTGACGCGTTAGCCCGACTACTATAGGCCACTTCTAGCTTCTATAGTGGCCCTTCCACTTTTGTGTAGTTGTAGTTTGTATTGGTACTGAATGAACATATCAAACAAAGGCGAGCAGTATAAGCCCTTCTCCGGTCCGGCCTCGGAAAAGCGGCGAACTCTAGAAGCTAGGGCGTTGTTCACCTCTGGACACGAACACTATTCCGTTCTCAGCGGAAACCCGCCTTAGAGATCGAACGTCGACTTATCTTATTGCCGTTCAATCTAAGACAGCGCTGATAGCTTGTAGTGAACAGCCCCCTTATGAGACCAACCGAAAGCAGCCTTTGGTACTTAAGTAGTTAAGGTTTGGAACCCTTGCAACTATGATAGAAAGCCGTTTGCTTGTTGCCAAACCCTTCGCCTTTCTTTTGAATCAAAGTAGGTCGCGACTGTTGTATTTTAGTTGGTCGGGGGAAGAAACCGCTTATACGACAGCTCCGCTTCCTCGTCTTGCTTCTGGAAAAGCTTCTACTTGCTTCTCTCGCGCTTGCTTGCGCGAAGGCTTAAAGTCCTTTTCGCTAGGTCCAAAAGCTTCCGTCAAAGCGCAAGATCTGATCCAACGGCATATTGGGCGCAGCTGATATGCGGCTACGGCTAGGCGATCATATCATGCCATAAGAAAAAAATGAGATTTTAAAAGAGATCCCCTAGATATACAGACAGAATGGATGTTCATGGCTAGGCAGACATCCCATTGATTCTTAGTTTTGGGGCTCGTCGATCCAAATGAATCATTCTTCTGGTCCCTCTTCGCCCCCCGCCCCGAAACTGACCCACAGCACAGCGCCCATTCGCTTCGCGCGCGGGAAGGCAACGATGTTCAGCTCATGAGACCGCGGCGGAGTGGAGCAGCCGCGACACGAAGTTCCTTACCTTAGCTGGATCTCGCTGGTGCCACCTAATCGGTAGGTAGGCGACGGATGTGTGACGTTTGGAGTTGTCGTTCGTGCACCTGTCCCCAATGGAAGAATGAGTGTTCCGTTCCCCTGCGGATCATGGCCTTACCTCTCGGCCCCGGATGGCCAGCGGGGGATTAGGTATAGCAGCTCACGTTTGTTTGCGCTTCGCGTTCCCGCTGGACTGGACACGTGTTAGCTGTAGGAAGTATGGTTCCGAAAGTGACTTCGGTTCGCCGGTTCAGGCTCAACTCCTCGCTTTACGTTAGCGGACCTACGGGGCGGGCCGGGGCTCTGCGCTCTTTCTTTCTGTGTGGGACGATGCCGGGGAGAGAAGGGAATGCGTCGAGGCGGCGAACAACAACAACACAACCACATCTTGGCTTTTCCCTCCATGAGATGAGCCCGGTACATTGGACCGATGGATATGAGAACTGACTGAGCTGGCCACTTGGGCACTCTACGTACGATGTAGTAGACTCCATCAGATACATATTGATTCCTTTCTGATGGATCAAGAATAAATAACTATCTCATCAATAGATAGAGATAGGGGATCCCCCCTTATTATTGATGGATTCCCTCTCTATCCATCCCTACTCTTTCGATCTATCAGAACAGATCAGGCTATCTATCAATCGATTCAAAAATAGCACGTTCATATCGCTTTTCGTTCATTTCCGCCACGCCAACATAGCCGCCATAATAAGAAGTAGCTAGTAGCAAGCGCTTCTAACCCCTTCATTCTTATTCACGAACGAGGGAAGCCGACAGAAAGATTCGATTCTGCCTTCGTAGAGCCGGTGCTGCTGTTGCCTGCGCGTAGGGCCGTCCCCCACTCCCGTCCCGGGGCGCTAAGGGGCTTTTGTTTTTGAAACAGACGGCAGTGTTTTGCTGACGCCTCGAATCAAGCTTTTGTTGCGACATGCTATGTTTTCCCCCCCATTGCTAGTAGGTTGATGGGTCGCACGCCCGGCACACATGTTTTGGCCTTGTGTGTCCATAACTAAAAATAGGTGACCTAACGGCCGCCGCCCGACTAAACATACCAATAGTCACCAGATTCATATGGGCTACTGAGGAGTAAGCAATGATCTTCTTAAGATCGATCTGTCTTGAAGTGGTCAAGGAAGTATATATTATAGCAATCGCGCTTGGAGTATAAATGAAAGGAGTGGAACAAAGTGTCGCTTCGGGAAACATGGGTATTGAAAATCTTAAAAACCCGTGGGTTCCCAATTTTAAAGGAATTCCTGCCAAGATGACGGATCCTGCCGTAGGTGCCCCTACATGAGCGCCGGGTAACCAAATATGGACTGGTACCATAGGCACTTTGACGGCGAAAGAGGCGAAAGAAGCAATCCATAGAAAGATTTGGCGCCGCTCACTAAATTCTGTGGTTAATGAAATTTGTAAATCGGTGGTTCCTGTTTGAAGAAGAATCAACAGAATAGCTAATAGCATAAAAACAGATCCAAGTAAAGTATAAAGGAAAAACTGATATGCTGCCTTGATCTTTCTTTGTCTCGAACCCCATACCCCTATAATAATGGTAGAGTAAGGGGTGGCCCCAAAGCGGAATTGACCGGTGGTGGTCGGTCGAAGCTCCAGTAGGTAGCCACTCCCTTCTCAGGGAACCGTACGTGAGACTTCCGCATCATACGGCTCCGTCCCGAGGTCCCGTCGTCGGCCTTTGTCATTAGACCACTATCTA